CCCCCTTTCGCCATGCATAAACTAAACCAATAATTAAGATAAGCACGAAAATGAAAGCTTCTATAAATACAGATACACCCAATACGTCAAAACTCATTGCCCATGGATAAAGAAAAACCGTTTCAACATCAAAAACAACAAAAACTAGAGCAAACATATAATACCGGATTCTAAATTGTAACCAAGCATCGCCCATTGGTTCTATACCCGACTCATAAGTAGAAAGTTTCTCCGGCCCTTTGCTAATCGGGGCTAACACTCCGGAAATGAAAAATGCCAAAATAGGAACAAGGATGGATATTATTAGAAATGCCCAAAAAAAATCATATTCGTAAAGCAGAAACATAAACGCACCCCTATGAACGTGGAAAATATACCGGATTCTATTGGTCGATTCGAATTGGAATTGTCAAGTCATCCATAACTATTTAGAACTATTTAGTCAAAACAAGAATTCATTTTGGTCGAACCGCCTAGTTTGCTTTGTTTATTGGTTTATTGTAGGGCATATCTCATTGCAAGATTCATCGACTTGGAATCCGATTTTATTTCCATTATACTTATTTCCATTTTATTTAGTTAGTAGAACCTTCTAACTATATATTACTCTTATACAAATTCTCCTGTTTCTCTTGTTTTTTTCTCTAAAGACGGGGAATTCTAAATTAATTACTTATCTTATTTCTTCTTTAATTAGAAATTCTTTAAAGATTTCTATTTTTTTCTATAATTTTCTATAAATAGAATCAGGAGGTCTTTATTTTCATTTTTTTTTTTTCTTAGTGATTTAGAATAGAACAAGTAATCAAATAGAAGAGAATGTATAGGAATTTCCATCTCAAGATTTAGAAGATCCTGTGTTGATATATTCCTTTTATTATTATTTTATTATTATTTAATAATAGTATTAGGATTCGAATCCAGGTGGAGGGGTTTTTCTTGGTTGAATACAGAAAAAGAAGACTATCTTTTTTGTGTTGTGCTTCGCTAGGTCGAGGTAAGTAAGGTATACGAAGGAAAAGCCTATTTGACAATGAAAGTGACCAAAGATATTCGTTTTTCAAAAAACTTTAGCTTGTACACAAATACAGCAGGCCCTTCCTAAATCCATGTGAATTCCTCTTCGTAGTTTTTCATTTCACCAGGCCCGTGAAATGATTTGACTTCCAAAATTCAATAAGATTGGGGATATCAAAAGAAAGGGAGTCTCACAAATTCTTTTATTGTGGATATGAATATGTAATTCGCCTCCGAAGATTAATGACGAAAGGTTGGTTTGTTTATCTGCAATTGAAAAAATCAATATCGATTGGATCCATTGATATGCGTTTTTTCTTTCATCTGCTTAAACGATTGCCGTGAGTAAACTTATAGGAATAATTGGATTTAACTTAGTTACAAGCAAGAAATAATAATGAAGAAATGAAAATTATACAATTTTTTTTTGCATTTTTCATTTTTACATTTTTATAGGGCTATACGGACTCGAACCGTAGACCTTCTCGGTAAAACAGATCAAACTTATTATTATTAAAATGATCTGAACTGTTTCAAAAACCCAACATGCATTTTTTTTGCATTGGGCTCTTTCATTAACTGATATTTATATCAGTTAGTCTGCCATTTTTTTTCTTGACAGAAAAAAAGATAAGGAAATGGCTCCATGTGCTCTGATTCATTATTTGGGAGCATTACCAAAGTGTTTCAAAGGTGGGATTATCTTGACGTAGGTCTGTCTCTGGCCTAGATCAACCTAAGTTAAATGAAGTCTCTATCGTTCTGCTTAAAAAATCAAATATGAAACTTCATACACCTTAAAGTTCATATGACGAAAAGAGATTTTTTTGAGGTCCTTATACTCATTATGCCTAGCATTGAATAGACTGGGTATTCACCTTATCAAGATCTCAAATCAATGATGGGGTCTGTTTGGCACCTCCTAAATGGGCGTCCAAATTGGACCGAACCCTTTGTCAGGCTATGGTTCCCTCAAAGTTATGGAGTAAGACATCGATTTCTCAACAAGATCAATTTTTCTGATTGTATGATGAACTCCCTTGAAAAACATTGGCGCGCGTGTAAACGAGTTGCTCTACCAACTGAGCTATAGCCCTTAGTGCTTGTGATACATATTTTATCATGTAGATAAATTCTTGTCAAGATAAATATTCCATGATCCAACATCAACAATCTTTGAGTGGTATTCCTTAGATTAGTATTGCTTATAAGTAATATGATATTTATAATCCATCGACAGGATGGGTTTCATTTGGTTCTCTTTGGGATGATAAATGACCTACTTAACTCAGTGGTTAGAGTACTGCTTTCATACGGCGGGAGTCATTGGTTCAAATCCAATAGTAGGTAAAACTTATTAGATACCATTGACTCTGGTATCTAATAAGGTTTACGACCCACCTTTAGTGATATTTATTTTTTGATTTTGTATCTTTTCTATTTCATTTTTTAATTTGAATTTTTTCATCAGAATTGGATTCTG